GTTCTACTCTATTTTTTGGCTTTTTTCTTCTGGAACAATAAAAATGAAGATGAATTTGATTATGAATCGACTACCCTAAAAAAGGAAAAAGATTGGCGAATCAAGTCCCATAAGTGGGTTATTTTGTAAATTTCCAACCAAATAAAACATCTGAATGATTTAACAAGCTAAATTCGAAATGAACTAGAAGAAATGAAAAAAGAAAAGAACACTAAATCTCTAACTTCAGAGAGAAATAGTAGTTCTAACAAAATAAGTTAGAATGGTAAAAGATTCCAATGAAAACCGTCAAAAAAAGGTTTTTGGAAATCATACTCTTTTATCAAAATTTGTATTCAAAAGATATACATAGAAAGTATTATATATACATAGAAAGTATTATTAATATTGCGAGGATCCGGGCACACCTTTTTATTCAATCAAGAATAAGAATCTTGAATCAAAAGATTTCTAAGAATGAAGGAAATGATAAAAGCATTGAGAAAACAAATCAAAGAACAAGAGCACTAAAAAAAAAATCACTAAAACTAACAAAATATTCAAAAAATTTTTGTGACAAAGAGAAGATGTCACAAGCATATGTATTTTATAAATTCTCTCAAATTCCAATTCTTAACTTAATATAAATTAAGATCTGTTCTTCAATATTACGGGACATCTCTTTTTCTTAAAAATGAAATAAAAGATTTGTTTGGACCCCAGGGTTTATTTGATTTCGAATTAAAAGAGAAAAATCTTAGAAATTCTGTAATGAATCAATGGAAAAACTGGTTAAGAAGTCATTATCAATATAAATCGAATTTATGGCCGATTAGATGGTCTAAATTAAAACCATGGAAACTACCAAGTGAATCACTTCTTTATGAAAATAGAAATCTTGCTAAATCAAAAAGAACTCAACCACAAAGGAGGGGTATAATAGGATATAAGAAAAACAGATGTTTCATTATTGGTAAGTTATGGGAGAAGGATAGGAGTATACAAAAGGATTCTAATTCGCCAAAGGCTCGACTTATATCGAAGTGTTTTGATTTTCAAATGAGATTCCGTAGTTGTTCACTTTACAAACTGATCCCTAATAGCAACAAGTGTTTTTTTCTGTTAAAAATTTTAAATCCAGGTGAGGTTTTTGCCGCCTGTCTTGAGAAAGACGAACTGAACTTGACTCTGTTGCAACTTTACCGACCCGACATTTTTTCACTATGGTCGAAAAGCGGAAGATCTTCTATCGAATCAAATACTCCGATGTTTAGACTTAATAGCCAATTTATTCTATATAAGACAGTAGCTATTTCTTTTGTTCATAAGAGCAAGCAAGAAATTAATCAAAGATACAGAGAAAAAAGCTATGTTGATAAAAGGAATTTGATCGAACCTATTGAAAGCCATCAAACAAGTCAAACTGGCAAGGGAAAGAAAAAAGATGATTATGATTTACTTGTTCCTGAAAATCTTTTATCCCCTAAGCGTTGTAGGGCATTGAGAATTCGAATTTATTTCAATTCAAAAAATAGAAATGAGAGTCCCATAAACACAGAATATTTCAATGAAACTAAGAGAAAAAACTACGATCACATTCTGGATAAAAGCAAAGAGTTTGGTAGAGATAAAAATAAACTTATTAAATTCAAATTGAAGTTTTTTCTTTGGCCCAATTGAAGTTTTTTCTTTGGCCCAATTATCGATTGGGAGATTTAGCTTGTATGAATCGCTATTGGTTTAATACCAATAACGGCAGTCGGTTCAGTATCATAAGGATACATATATATCCCCCATTGAAACTTCGGTGAGGTTCGTTTTTTTTTTTTTTTTTTTTCATTCTCCATAGCATGTCTAATTTAGGATACAAAAACAAGAAAGCGTACACATGTATTGTTTGACATTATTGATCCGTGTAAGTAAACCATCTATGAATTAGATCAAAAAAAGGATCAATGATATTTTTTCACTTTTCATTTTTTAATTCTATTTAAAGAGGAATAATCTCTTTTTCCTATTTTGCATTGTAAAGGAAGAAATCGTCTTTTTCTCTATCTATGCGAGTAAACAAATTGACAAATTGAATTGATTAATTATTCACTTTGTGAAATAAAGTGTATACATAATCATAATACTCTGGCATTATTATTACTGATGAATAAAAATATTCAAATTAATGAAAATTTAAATAAGGGGGTTGGATTTTATGATAAAAAATTCATTCATCTCAGTTATTTCACAAGAAGAAAAGAAAGAAAAAAGCGGATCGGTTGAATTTCAAATAAGAAGTTTAACTAATAAAATAAGAAGACTTACTTCACATTTTGAATTGCATAGAAAAGACTATTTATCCCAAAGGGGTTTACGAAAAATTTTAGGAAAACGCCAACGACTTCTGTCTTATTTGTTAAAAAAAAATAAAGTAGGTTATAAAGAATTAATTAGCCAATTAGATATTCGGGAATCCAAAATCCGTTAAATTGAAGAGTCTTTTTTTTTTTTTAATTATTTGATTTATTAGATCTTGAATTTTGCGAAACTATTCTTTTCGTTTTCAATAATTCACGAAACAATGAATCGAGGAAACCCCTATGAATGTACCATCCACAAGAGAGGGTCTTATGATAGTCAATATGGGTCCCCACCACCCATCAATGCACGGAGTTCTTCGACTCATTGTTACTCTAGATGGTGAAGATGTTATTGATTGTGAACCTGTATTGGGTTATTTACACAGAGGAATGGAAAAAATTGCGGAAAACCGAACAATTATACAATATTTGCCTTATGTAACACGTTGGGATTATTTAGCAACTATGTTCACAGAAGCGATAACAGTAAATGGTCCAGAACAATTGGGAAATATTCAAGTACCTAAAAGAGCCAGCTATATCAGAGTCATTATGTTGGAGTTGAGTCGTATAGCTTCTCATCTGTTATGGCTTGGCCCTTTTATGGCTGATATTGGCGCGCAGACCCCCTTCTTCTATATTTTTAGAGAAAGGGAATTAGTATATGATTTATTCGAAGCAGCCACTGGCATGAGAATGATGCATAATTTTTTTCGTATCGGAGGTGTTGCAGCTGATTTACCCTATGGTTGGATAGATAAATGCTTAGATTTTTGTGATTTTTTTTTAACAGAAATTAATAACTATGAAAAGCTTATTACCAAAAATCCTATATTTTTACAACGAGTTGAAGGGGTAGGTATTATTAGTACAGAAGAAGCTATTAATTGGGGTTTATCAGGACCCATGTTAAGAGCTTCAGGTATACAATGGGATCTGCGAAAAATCGATACTTATGAATGCTACAACGAATTTGATTGGGAAATTCATTGGCAAAAGGAAGGAGATTCGTTAGCTCGGTATTTAATTCGAATTGGTGAAATGAAAGAATCAATCAAAATAATTCAACAAGCTATTGAAGGAATTCCTGGGGGTCCTTATGAGAATTTAGAAGCTAGATCTTTTAATAAACAAAAGGATTTTGAATGGAATGATTTTGAATATCGATTCATTGGTAAAAAAACTTCACCTATTTTTGAAATACCGAAACAAGAACTTTATGTTCGAGTTGAAGCCCCAAAGGGAGAATTAGGAATTTTTTTAATAGGTGATCAGAGTGGGTTTCCTTGGAGATGGAAAATCCGATCACCAGGTTTTATTAATTTACAAATTCTTTCTCAAATAGTCAAAAGAACAAAATTGGCCGACATTATGACAATACTGGGAAGTATAGATATCATTATGGGAGAAGTTGATCGTTGAAATGATAATCAATATACCAAATCCGTTTGATAGAAGCGAAGGACTAATTATTAATTCTTTTTCCAAATTGGGATTCTTAAGCGAGATAAATGAACTCTTATGGATCCTTTTGCCTATTTTAATTCTTGTACTTGGAATTTTGATATGTTTATTACTAATAGTTTGGTTAGAAAGAGAAATCTCGGCAGGATTACAACAACGGATTGGGCCTGAATATGTGAGTCCTTTAGGAGTTTTGCAAGCTCTCGCAGATGGTACTAAATTACTTTTCAAAGAAAATCTTTTGCCATCGAGAGGGAATAGTCGTTTATTTAGTTTTGGTCCATCTATCACAGTTATAGCAACTCTATTAAGTTACACAATAATTCCGTTTAGCTATCAATTTATTTTAGCGGATCTAAATATAGGTATCTTTTTTTGGATTTCTATTGCAAGTATAACTCCTATAGGTCTTCTTATGTCTGGATATGGATCAAATAATAAGTATTCTTTTTTGGGTGGTTTAAGAGCAGTTGCGCAATCGATTAGTTATGAAATACCATTAGCTCTCTGTGTATTATCCATATCTCTACGTGCGATTCGTTTAAATGAAATATCGATTTTTTCCTAGTATTTTATTTTACTATTTTAATATTAAAAGAATATGCCCCTAATGTATTCTTTTTTTAAGTTAAATGAATTCAATGAAAATTGATATATCTATATAGATATCAAACTTTTTTTTACATTGTTAGAATCGAAAAATAAAAAAAAAAAAAAAATGGGATAGTTAGAGGAGTGAAAGAAAACTGCTTGAAAAATAATTTGCAGTAAAAATATCCATACTCTTATCTTATGTGCAAAAGACAAAAAATAAATTAAGTTTTCCCAAGAATGATTGATCAATCAATCTACCTTGAAGCGGTTTTAAAAAAAAGCAATCATAATGATTTTATGTTTTATTTTTCTAAAAAATATTAGAAAAATATCTATTGATTTGATTGAAAAAAAAAATGGATGGTTAGGAACACAAAGAGACACAAAGGACTAGTAATAGAGATTTTGTTTCAAAAGTACGTCAAAATATAATTTTTATAAAAAAAGAATTCAAATTGAGGCATTCATTTTGTAGAAAAATAGAATTAGTACTCCTCAAGATTCCGCTCCAGAGTTTCCCCCTACCCACTTATTACATAACTGACTATCCGGAACGAAAAAACCCTTTTATTTATTTCTTTTTTTTTTTTTAATAAAAAAAACCTTTTTACGAAAGAAGAAAAGGGATGAAAAAACAAAAATAAAAAAAAAAATATCGTAAAACAATATTTTCGAATAAGAAAAAAAAAACAAATAAAAAATTATGGATATCCTTTGTTTTTTATTTCTTGGTGAGTTAATTTCTTTTCCGTTTTTTTATTCCAAGTGACCAAACTTATTTGTAGTAAAAATTTTAACAAAAGCAATATATATAAGTATAAGTTATATATATAAGTATAAGTAATTATATATCTAAAGAATAAGATAAAAAAAAGTTGCACTATAGTATTTTATTCATTTTGTAAATTACAAAAATCTTATATTTAAATTTGATATTGTATATATGTCTTTTACCATATAGAATATTTTTTTTTTAATAAAAAATCATTATATTTACGTTATAACTCAAAAAAAAAATGGTTTTCATTTTAAAAGGAGAAGATAAATTCAGAAGTCTTTTTTTTTATATTATGGCCGACAGAATTTCAGTGGCCAAATCTCAGAAGCACGATGATTTTTAATCGATATAGACTAAAAATGAACACAATAGTGTCAATAGATTTTTTATGGCCTTAGAGGAGCTGTATGAGGTGAAAATCTCATATACAGTTCTGTACTAGCACTGATAACCGTGATGTTATCAACGACTAGAATTATCTAACAGTTTAAGTACAGTTGATATTGTTGAGTTACAATCAAAATATGGGTTTTGGGGTTGGAATTTGTGGCGTCAACCTATAGGATTTCTCATTTTTTTTATTTCTTCATTAGCTGAATGTGAGAGATTACCATTTGATTTACCAGAAGCAGAAGAAGAATTAGTAGCAGGATATCAAACTGAATATTCAGGTATAAGATTTGGTTTATTTTATATTGCTTCCTATCTAAATTTATTAGTTTCCTCATTATTTGTAACAATTCTTTACTTGGGCGGGTGGAATAATTCTATTCCGTCCATCCTTTTTCAGGACTTTTTTAAACTAACTCAAAACAACGTAGTCTGTGAAACAACAGTTGGTATTTTTATTACGTTGATTAAAACTTTTTTGTTATTATTCATTTCGATCACAACACGATGGACTTTACCAAGACTAAGAATGGATCAACTTTTAAATCTGGGATGGAAATTTCTTTTACCTATTTCTCTTGGTAATTTATTATTAACAACTTCTTTCCAACTCCTTTCACTCTAGTCAAAGACTAAAAAAAAAGATATGAATAAGGAAAGATATTTTTCTGAACTTGCCTTAAAATAAGCTATCAAAGACAAAAGAGAAAAAAACATATAATTATCTAGGAATAGTCACACTATGCTCCCGATGATAACTGGGTTTATCAATTATGGTCAACAAAGCATACGCGCTGCAAGGTACATTGGGCAGGGTTTCCTTATTACCTTATCACATGCAAATAGGTTGCCTGTAACAATTCAATATCCTTATGAAAAATTAATAATATCGGAGCGTTTTCGTGGGCGAATTCATTTTGAATTCGATAAATGTATTGCTTGTGAAGTATGTGTTCGTGTATGTCCTATAGATCTTCCTGTTGTTGATTGGAAATTGCAACCGACCATTCGAAAGAAACAATTACTTAATTATAGTATTGATTTTGGAATCTGTATATTTTGTGGGAATTGTGTTGAATATTGCCCAACAAATTGTTTATCAATGACTGAAGAGTATGAGCTTTCTACGTATGATCGTCATGAATTGAATTATAATCAAATTGCTTTAGGTCGTTTACCAACATCGATAATTGATGATTATACAATTCGAACTATTTTGAGTTTACCTATAAAAAACTAGAAAATACTAAATCTTAAGTAAAAAAGAAAACTCTTTTTTTTTTTTTTTTTATTCGAAAAAAGAGTAATCGTTGGAATTGAATTTTAATTCAAATAGAATATATATATATATAACTTCGCATTTAGTATTCTTTTCAAAATGCAGTCGTTTTTTCAAAAAAACAAAGTATTAATTAAGAAAATTTTGTGGCTTTTAGTTTGTTTGCTTGCGTTCAATAAAATAATAGGAAAAATGACTAATTCCTATTTTTTTTCTATTAATTTTTGTTTGTTATAGTTATTTGTTTGTTATAGTTATTTAAAGAAAATTCCATATTAATTTCTATTAATTAATAGAAATTTAGTAATTAGTCAAAGAAATTAGAAATTTTGAATCTATTAAAAGAAAATATATATATATATTTTCTTTTTTCCTGGTCGGATCAATAAGGTCATGAAACCACAGTTTTCTTTTTTTGATCTATAATTTTACGTACAATGGATTTACCGGGACCAATACATGATTTTTTTTTATTATTTCTTGGATTAGGTGTTATATTTGGAGGATTGGGGGTTGTTTTCATTAATAATCCTATTTTTTCCGCTTTTTCATTAGGATTTGTTTTTGTTTGTATATCTTTATTCTATTTTTTAGCGGATTCGCATTTTGTAGCTGCTGCACAGTTGCTTATTTATGTAGGAGCAATAAATGTTTTAATTTTATTTGCTGTGATGTTCCTGAATGGTTCAGAATATTACAAAGATTTTTCTCTTTTAACTATTGGGAATGGGATCACTTCTTTAGTTTGTACAAGTATTCTTGTTTTATTAATTACTATTGTTTTGGATACTTCATGGTATGGAATTATTTGGACTACACGCACAAACCAAATTATAGAGCAAGATTTAATCAGTAATAGTCAACAAATTGGAATTCATTTATCAACAGATTTCTTTATTCCATTTGAATTCATTTCAATAATTCTTTTAATTGCTTTGATAGGTGCTATTACTATGGCTCGCCAATAAAAAAAAGAATTATGTTCTTAACTTGTCTCATCTAGTTTACTTCAATTTTAAAGAAGTAAAAAACAAATAAGGAGTAGGGTGATGATGCTTGAAAATGTACTTATTTTAAGTGCTTTTTTATTTTCTATTGGTATCTATGGATTGATTACCAGTCGTAATCTGATTAGAGCACTTATGTGTCTTGAACTTATTTTGAATGCTGTTAATCTAAATTTTGTAACATTTTCTGATTTTTTTGATAATCGGCAATTAAGGGGGACTATTTTCTCCATTTTTGTTATAGCAATTGCAGCCGCTGAAGCGGCTATTGGACTGGCTATAGTTTCGTCAATTTATCGTAACCGAAATTCAATTCGTATTAATCAATCTGATTTATTGACTAAATAATTTTTAGAAACTTTGATTTTTTTATGAGAATCAATAGGTTTTTTTATTAAATATAGCTTATATATTAAATAACGAAATTAGATATAAGCTATATAGATATAGTAATCTATAGAAACTCAAAAAATTAGGAAATAAAATCCTTTGGAGATTTTAAAGATTTCATAGTGCTGATGAAAAAATAATAAATTAAAGTATTTTATTTCTATCTCAAAAGTTAATTCCAATAAAAAAAAAGATTAACGTAAATCATTGATGGATCTTGTATAAAAAATATCAATCATTTCTACCTTTACTAGATCTAAATCCATTAGGTTTTATAACTAAAATGTCACATTCAGTCAAAATTTATGATACATGTATAGGATGTACTCAATGTGTTCGAGCTTGTCCCACGGATGTATTAGAAATGATACCCTGGGACGGATGTAAAGCTAAGCAAATAGCTTCTGCTCCAAGAACTGAGGACTGTGTTGGTTGTAAAAGATGTGAATCCGCTTGTCCAACCGATTTTTTGAGTGTTCGAGTTTATTTATGGCATGAAACAACTCGAAGCATGGGTCTAGCTTATTAATACTCGCCGCAAACTCCCACTTGAATAGAGTTTCTTTTTTTTACCGCCAAAAACCCGTGAACAAAAACAATAAATGATTCTAATTGTTTTTGAGCACGGGTTTTTCTAGTCCAAGTGTATTTTGTTTTTATCACGAATTCTTTTCCCTGGCTAACACTATTTGTAATTTTACCAATATCCGCGGGTTGCTTAATTTTTTTATTTCCCCATAAGGGAAATAAGATAATTCGTTGGTATACATTATTTATTTGTCTTTTAGAACTCCTTTTAATAACTTATGTATTTTCAAATAAGTTTCAATTAGACAATCCATTACTCCAATTATCAGAAGGTTATAAATGGATCAAGATTTTTCATTTTGATTGGCGGTTGGGGATAGATGGACTATCTATAGGACCCATTTTATTAACAGGATTTATTACAACTTTAGCTACTTTGGGGGCTTGGCCGGTTACTCGCGATTCTCGCTTATTTCATTTTTTGATGTTAGCTATGTATAGTGGTCAAATAGGATTATTCTCGTCTCAAGATCTTTTACTTTTTTTCATCATGTGGGAATTAGAATTAATTCCTGTTTATTTACTTATATCCATGTGGGGTGGTAAAAAACGTCTTTATTCTGCTACAAAGTTTATTTTATATACTGCAGGAAGTTCCCTTTTTTTATTAATAGGAGCTTTTGGTATCGCTTTATATGGTTCTAAGGAACCAACATTCAATTTTGAAATATTAGCTAATCAACCCTATCCTGTGGCTCTAGAAATTTTTTTCTATCTAGGTTTTTTTATTGCCTTTGCTGTCAAATTGCCAATTATACCCTTACATACATGGTTACCAGACACTCATGGCGAAGCACATTATAGTACTTGTATGCTTCTTGCTGGAATCTTATTAAAAATGGGGGCATATGGATTAGTTCGAATCAATATGGAATTACTACCCCACGCCCATTCCATATTTTCTCCTTTTTTAGTAATAATAGGTGCAATACAAATAATCTATGCCGCCTTAACATCTTTTGGTCAGCGAAATTTAAAAAAAAGAATAGCTTATTCGTCTATATCCCATATGGGTTTTATACTTATAGGAATTTCTTCTATAAGCGATTTAGGACTCAACGGAGCCATTTTCCAAATAATATCCCATGGATTTATTGGCGCTGCACTCTTTTTCTTGGTAGGAACAACGTTTGATAGAAAACGTCTTGTTTATCTTGATGAAATGGGTGGAATAGGTAGTTCAATGCCAAAACTATTTACACTCTTTAGTATTTTTTCACTAGCTTCGCTTGCTTTACCGGGCATGAGCGGTTTTTTTGCCGAATTTATAGTTTTTTTGGGTATAATTTCCACCCCAAAATTTCTTTTAATCTCAAAGATACTAATTTGTTTTATAATGGCTATTGGAATGATTTTAACTCCTATGTATTTATTATCTATGTTACGACAAATGTTCTATGGATATAAACTAGTTAATAACGGATATTCTTATTGTTTTGATTCGGGTCCACGCGAATTATTTGTTTCCCTTGCTATTTTATTTCCTGTCCTAGGTATTGGACTTTATCCTGATTTTGTTTTCTCATTATCGGTTGAGAAAGTCGAGTCTATTTTATCGGTCTATTTTTTTAAATAAATTGAAAGTTCTCAAAAAAAAAAAAGATTTTATTCAAAGTTTTACAACGAAAAAAAAAAAAGAGTTAGTTCGGCTAGTATAGCAAGTGAGATTAAAATAAGAAAAAAAAGAATAGTAATCATATATTGTTGTTATTTATGAGAACCTTTTGAATCAAATAAAAAACGGATTTGAATGTTTTCAAAAGGTTCTCTTCGAGTTTATGTTCTTTTCTCTATTTATTATCTTCTATTCTTGATTTTGAATCAAACCATTTCATGTAACTTTGAATTAACATTAAGTAGAAGTAAAGTAACCATAACTATGTAACCCCATTCCTAATAAATTGACCCCAAAATAGCATATCCAAATTATAATAAAACCTATGGATGCAACAATTGAAGAATTCAATGTTTCCAAATTTTTTCGAATATGAAAATAAATTAAAAATACGGACCAAGTTATAAATGCCCAAGTTTCCTTTGGATCCCAATTCCAATATGATCCCCATGCCTCATTAGCCCACACCGCTCCGGAAAGGATTCCAATAGTTAAAAAAATAAATCCTATACTAATTATACGATAACCCCAATGATCTAATTGTTCAATCAATTGAAATCTATAAAAATTACGTGAACAAAGAAGAAAAGAAGCTTCTCGTAAATATTTTATTTTTTTTGTGTTGGCTGGAATTTTAGCTATTGAAAATGGAATATTAAAAAATAGATTCTGGTTGTCACTACTTCTTATGAATGATTGAAATTGAATCACTAGAAGTGCTACTGCTAATAATGATCCACATAAAAGAGCTGAATAACTTAAAACCATCATGCTTACGTGCATCATTAACCATTGGGATTGGAGGGCTGGTACTAAGATTTCGGATGAATGGATCTTCGTCAAAAATCCGGAAGTAGTAAAACCTTGGGCCAAAAAAGCACTAGGCGCTGTTAGTGTACTTATAAAGTTTTTTTTTTTTTGAAAAAAAGGAATCATATGAATAACACAAAAAACCCAAGAAAGAAACATTAATGATTCATATAAATTACTTAATGGTAAATGTCCTGAAGAAACCCACCGAATAACTAATAACCCTGTTATGCATACAAAAGTGATTATCATGCCTTTTTTTGACGACTGAGATAATCCTGTAAATTCCTGAATTAAAAAATTTATCATTTCAATTGTAATTACAATTGAAATGATTGAAAAAGAAATATGAGTTAATATATGTTCTATAGTCAAGAATATCATAATTCGTTTTAAACTAAAAAAAAAAGGATAAAGTTTCTTAATTGAATTTAAGATAGACCTCAATGTGTTTTTTTTTTGAAAATTAAAAAATATTATGCCGCCACTCGGACTCGAACCGAGATGCTCTTGCACTGCTTCCTAAGAGCAGCGTGTCTACCGATTTCACCATGGCGGCGGCTTATTTACAATTATAATAAGCAATCTCTGTTTAATTATCCAGTGTTACTGTGATCCTTTTTCGTTATATTATCAAGTCGTTATTTTTTTTTTTTTTTTTTTTTAATTGAAAATATGGATCCTTTAATTTTATATAGAGTTTTCAATAGTTTTTTTATTAAAAATATACTATTTCTTATTTATACAAATAAATACAAATAAAAAAAGTGGTATTAAAAACAATGTAAAATTAAAATACGGGAATGACAAAAGATTCCAAAAGAAGATAAATATCCATCTTCTTTTGAAATCTTATTCCATATTGCTAATTAATAAGTTTTTTTTTTTGAACGTTCAAAAAAAAAAATGTAAGAGATCTTATCTAACTAAAATTATGTAAGATATAAAGAGTTTTTATAGTTATTTTGTTGTTTAAATTATTGTAAATTGATGGGGAAAATACGATCGTAAAAAAAAAGAACATCTTAGTAAAAACTTTTAAATGGAATACTTTTTTTTCAGTCCATTTTTGAAAATTTTTGCAATAGAAAAAAACCTTATTATTTCAAATAAAATTCGACTATTTTTCAAGTTGATTTAACTTTCAATTCGTTTTTTTTGTTCAATAAAAAAACTTTTTGAATTCCCAGTTGAAACAGATTTTGCTAACGACAAAGCTTTTAAAGTTGTCCAAAAGGCTTTTTTTTTCCAAAAGTTTTTTCTAATACGTTTTTTTGATATAGAAGTACGTTTCTTTGGAACTGCCATAAAAAAATGATTTTTTTTATTTTTAAAATGTGAAAGACATGTTTAATAAAAAAAAAATGAATTGAAATTAATTAAGTAGTTTTTTTTTATTATTTTAACTAAAAAAAAAAAGTTTTTTTTTTTTTTTAGTTGAATTTCATAGAATTTTTTTTGTTCGATATTATATACAATATATTATTACAGTATTAATTTACTTTATTAATTAAAAATAAAAAATTCCAAATTATATATTAATATATCAATATATTTATTATATATATATATATATATATATTAATAACTTATTATTTTAATAATGTAAAGTTTGAATATCTCTTATCCAAATATACGAATACAAACATACGAATAGAAACATACAAACATACGAATAGAAACATACAAATATAAAGAAGACAAAAAGTATACAGTTTAACATTCCAACTATTTTTTTTATTGATTCATTAGGACTTTAAAAAACTAACTGATTTTCTTGAAAAGATTTCAAATCGAAAACTTCGATTAAAAAAAAAGAAGACTAGGAACAAGAAATACGAAATTTTGAATTGAAATATATATATATATAAGGTTTTTATGGAACATACATATCAATATTCTGGAATGATACCTTTTATTGCACTTTTTTTGCCTATTTTACTAGGAGGAGGAATTCTCCTTTTTCCGGGGGCAACAAAAAAACTTCGTCGTCTTTGGTCTTTTCCAAATGTTCTAGGTTTAAGTGTAATTCTGAGTTTTTTTATTAGTTTACTTGTTCAACAAATAAATAACAGTTTTATAAATCAATATCTGTATTCCTGGACTATTTCTAATGATTTTTCTTTAGAATTTGGATTTTTAATTGACTCACTTTCTTGTATTTTGTCAATTTTAATTAGTACCGTTGGAATTTTTGTTCTTTTTTATAGTGACAATTATATGTCTCACGATCAAGGTTATTTGAGATTTTTTGCTTATATGAGTTTTTTCAATATTTCAATGTTGGGATTAGTTACAAGTTCCAATTTAATCCAAATTTATGTTTTTTGGGAATTAATTGGAATGTGTTCTTATTTATTAATAGGGTTTTGGTTTACACGACCTAATGCATCAAATGCTTGTCAAAAAGCATTTGTAACTAATCGTGTAGGCGATTTTGGTTTATTATTAGGAATCTTAGGTTTTTATTGGTTAACAGGTAGTTTCGAATTTAAAGATTTATTTTCAATAGTAAATAATTTACTTTATACAAACGACGTTACTATTTTATTTGTTTTTTTCTGTAGTTTTTGTATTTTTTCCGGTGCCCTTTCAAAATCGGCTCAATTTCCTCTTCATATATGGTTACCAGATGCTATGGAGGGGCCTACTCCTATTTCGGCTCTCATACATGCAGCTACCTTGGTAGCTGCTGGAATTTTTCTTGTAGCTCGGCTCTTTCCTCTTTTTCTAGTTATACCTTATATAATGAAATTTATAGCTTTAATAGGTCTAATAACAATCCTGTTCGGAGCAACTTTAGCTCTTGCTCAAACAGATATTAAACGAAGTTTAGCTTATTCTACGATGTCCCAATTAGGTTATATGATGTTAGCTCTAGGCATAGGTTCATATCAAGCCGCTTTATTTCATTTGATTACTCATGCCTATTCAAAAGCTTTGTTATTTTTAGGGTCTGGATCCATTATTCATTCAATGGAAACTCTTGTTGGGTATTCTCCAGATAAGAGTCAAAATATGAGTCTTATGGGAGGTTTAATAAAACATATTCCAATAACTAGGACAACCTTTTTATTAGGAACACTTTCTCTTTGTGGTATTCCACCTCTCGCCTGTTTTTGGTCAAAAGATATTATTCTTTCAGCTATTTGGGAATATTCCCCCATTTTTGCAATACTAGCTTGTTTTACAGCAGGATTAACTGCATTTTATATGGTACGACTTTATTTACTTACTTTTGAAGGACATTTCAATTATAATTTTCAAAATTATAACGGAAAAACCAATACTGTTTTTTATTCAATTTCATTATGGGGTAAAGAAAACAAAAAAATTTGGAAAAACATTTCGCTATTACCATTTCCCTTTTTAATACTAAAAAAAAAAAGGGAGAGTGCCTTTTTTTCAATCAAAATAAATAAAAGTGATAATAATCTAAAATATTGCGTTCGTCCTTTTATTAATATTAATGTTTTTCCTAATAAAACATTTTTTTCCTATCCTCATGAATCGGACAATACAATGTTATTTCCAATGATTTTTTTAGTATTATTTACTTTATTTATTGGGGTTATAGGAATCTCTTTTAATCAAAAAAATATATTTAGTGAATTAAATATATTACCTAAACTTTGTATTCCTTCTTTAAATCATTTGATTAAGGATTCCGTAGATTTTTTTGAATTTTTAAGAGAATCTACTTTTTCAGTTTTTATAGCTTTTTTTGGAATATTTATAGCATGTTTTTTATATAACCCTCCCTATTCATCTTTTCAAAATTTTAATTTATTTAATTCTTTTCCTAAAAAAACTTCTACTCGAAATTTTTCCGACAGGCTGGGAAATATTATATATAATTGGTCTTTTAATCGTGGATATATAGATATCTTGTATAACAAATTCTTATACACCAATCTAAAAAAATTATCAGAAGGAATCTTTTCTTTTGATAAAAGAGTAATTGATGGGATTATTAATGAAATAGGTATTATAACTTTCTTTTTAGGAGAATCTGTTAAATATTTAGGAGGGGGTCGTATATCTTCTTATATTTTATTCTATATATCTTTCGTATGTATTTTTTTAATAATTTTTTATTATTTTTTCAGTTAGTTTCACTTTAATTTTTTTTAACGAAAAAAATTATGCATCATTCTCATGCCAGTGGCTGCTTCGAATAAATCATATACTAATTCCCTTTCTCTAAAAATATAGAAGAAGGGGGTCTGCGCGCCAATATCAGCCATAAAAGGGCCAAGCCATAACAGATGAGAAGCTATACGACTCAACTCCAACATAATGACTCTGATATAGCTGGCTCTTTTAGGTACTTGAATATTTCCCAATTGTTCTGGACCATTTACTGTTATCGCTTCTGTGAACATAGTTGCTAAATAATCCCAACGTGTTACATAAGGCAAATATTGTATAATTGTTCGGTTTTCCGCAATTTTTTCCATTCCTCTGTGTAAATAACCCAATACAGGTTCACAATCAATAACATCTTCACCATCTAGAGTAACAATGAGTCGAAGAACTCCGTGCATTGATGGGTGGTGGGGACCCATATTGACTATCATAAGACCCTCTCTTGTGGATGGTACATTCATAGGGGTTTCCTCGATTCATTGTTTCGTGAATTATTGAAAACGAAAAGAATAGTTTCGCAAAATTCAAGATCTAATAAATCAAATAATTAAAAAAAAAAAAAGACTCTTCAATTTAACGGATTTTGGATTCCCGAATATCTAATTGGCTAATTAATTCTTTATAACCTACTTTATTTTTTTTTAACAAATAAGACAGAAGTCGTTGGCGTTTTCCTAAAATTTTTCGTAAACCCCTTTGGGATAAATAGTCTTTTCTATGCAATTCAAAATGTGAAGTAAGTCTTCTTATTTTATTAGTTAAACTTCTTATTTGAAATTCAACCGATCCGCTTTTTTCTTTCTTTTCTTCTTGTGAAATAACTGAGATGAATGAATTTTTTATCATAAAATCCAACCCCCTTATTTAAATTTTCATTAATTTGAATATTTTTATTCATCAGTAATAATAATGCCAGAGTATTATGATTATGTATACACTTTATTTCACAAAGTGAATAATTAATCAATTCAATTTGTCAATTTGTTTACTCGCATAGATAGAGAAAAAGACGATTTCTTCCTTTACAATGCAAAATAGGAAAAAGAGATTATTCCTCTTTAAATAGAATTAAAAAATGAAAAGTGAAAAAATATCATTGATCCTTTTTTTGATCTAATTCATAGATGGTTTACTTACACGGATCAATAATGTCAAACAATACATGTGTACGCTTTCTTGTTTTTGTATCCTAAATTAGACATGCTATGGAGAATGAAAAAAAAAAAAAAAAAAAACGAACCTCACCGAAGTTTCAATGGGGGATATATATGTATCCTTATGATACTGAACCGACTGCCGTTATTGGTATTAAACCAATAGCGATTCATACAAGCTAAATCTCCCAATCGATAATTGGGCCAAAGAAAAAACTTCAATTGGGCCAAAGAAAAAACTTCAATTTGAATTTAATAAGTTTATTTTTATCTCTACCAAACTCTTTGCTTTTATCCAGAATGTGATCGTAGTTTTTTCTCTTAGTTTCATTGAAATATTCTGTGTTTATGGGACTCTCATTTCTATTTTTTGAATTGAAATAAATTCGAATTCTCAATGCCCTACAACGCTTAGGGGATAAAAGATTTTCAGGAACAAGTAAATCATAATCATCTTTTTTCTTTCCCTTGCCAGTTTGACTTGTTTGATGGCTTTCAATAGGTTCGATCAAATTCCTTTTATCAACATAGCTTTTTTCTCTGTATCTTTGATTAATTTCTTGCTTGCTCTTATGAACAAAAGAAATAGCTACTGTCTTATATAGAATAAATTGGCTATTAAGTCTAAACATCGGAGTATTTGATTCGATAGAAGATCTTCCGCTTTTCGACCATAGTGAAAAAATGTCGGGTCGGTAAAGTTGCAACAGAGTCAAGTTCAGTTCGTCTTTCTCAAGACAGGCGGCAAAAACCTCACCTGGATTTAAAATTTTTAACAGAAAAAAACACTTGTTGCTATTAGGGATCAGTTTGTAAAGTGAACAACTACGGAATCTCATTTGAAAATCAAAACACTTCGATATAAGTCGAGCCTTTGGCGAATTAGAATCCTTTTGTATACTCCTATCCTTCTCCCATAACTTACCAATAATGAAACATCTGTTTTTCTTAT